TCCCGCGTGTTCGGCTATAGCGGGAACCCCCGAATCTCGAGCCACTTGGCGTTCCAATCCAGTTCCTACAATGCACTTCTCGGACCGAGCAAGCGGAACTGCTTGACGTTGCATATTCGAACTCATTAAAGCCCGATTTGCATCATTATGCTCAATAAAAGGAATGAGAGAAACTCCAATCGAAAAATATTGGAAGGGCAAAATACTTCGAAGATGCACCTGCTCCCATGCAATAGTCAGAAATTCTTGACGGTATTGAGCTGAAACAACCTGTTCTTCCCGAGCACCTCCATTCAGCGCCAAAGAATTTCCTGTCGCTATCATATAGTATTCATCTCTATTTGGTGATAAATAAAGCATCCGGACTCTTTTTGATCCTTCACCGATTTCAAAAAATGGGCTTTCTAAAGACCCCCAATGACCAATCTTGGCATGAATTGTTAACGATCCAATAAGTCCAACATTGATTCCTTCAGGCGTGTCAATTGGACAAATGCGCCCATAGTGACTAGGATGTATATTTCGTATCCGAAAACTAGCGGTTCGCCCTGTCAATCCTCCGGGGCCCAAATAACTCAATCTTCTCCCATGAACTATTTGTGTCAATGGATTAGTTCGATCCAAAACTTGAGATAATGGGTGTAATCCGAAAAAGGATTCATAAGTGGTTGTTAATGGAGTTGAAGTTACCAAATTTTGAGGGGTTGGTATTAATTTCTGTCTAATTGCTCCACATAGAGTTGCTCTAACCACATTTTCTAAACGAACCAGAGCCAATCCGAATTGATCTTGTAATAGATCCGCTACCGAACGAATACGTTTATTTTTTAAATGATTCATGTCGTTAAGCGTATCCATTCCAAATTTCATTCCAATCAAATGATCCGCAGCTGCCAAGATATCTCGCGGTAACAAAAAAGTATTGTTATGAGGTATATGAAGATTTAGTCTCTGGTTCATATTTAGTCGACCAATCCTTCCTAATTCACATCTTTGCTGAAAGAATTTCTTTTGTAATTCTTCACATAAGGATTCAGAAAATACTGGATCTCCGCCTACACAAGTAAATTGTTGATAAAACTCTAAAATAGCATTTTCTTTTGACCCAATTTTTTTTTTCTCCTTATCATTAAGGAAAGACAAGAAAATTTCAGGGTAGCACACATTCTCTAGAATTTCTTTTAGATTCAACCCCATAGCTGATGATAGAACTAGAATAGATATTTTCTGTTTCCTACTCACACGAGCCCATATTCTTGCTTTTCTATCAATCTCTAATTCTACTCTTCCTCCCCAATCTGATATTATTGTGCCGATATAGACCAAAATTCCATTATGGTCCAATTCTGAACGGTAATAAATACCGGGGCTTTGCAATATTTGATTAATCACAATTCTGTATATTCCATTTACTATAGAGGTTCCCAGGGAATTCATTAGAGGAATGTTTCCAATAAAAATGGTTTGTTCTTGCATATCCCTACTGCTTTTCCAAATTAATCCTGCGGATACATATAATTCAGAAGAATATGTAAGTGATTCATATACAGCATCTCTTTCTTTTATCAAAGGTTCTACTAATTGATATGTTTCCACAAATAATTCAAATTCAATTTCTTGATCTGTATCTTCCATTTTTGGAAACTTAGAAAGTTCTTCTGTTAAGCCCTGATCAATGAACCTACAAAATCCTTCAAATTGTATCTGATTAAATCCAGGTATTGTAGACATTCCCTCATTTCCATCTCTAAGCATTTTTAATTTCCCATTTATTGACAAAAAAATTCCATTATTGAGTCGTTCTTCATCCCATTATATGGGTCGATCTGGCAATAATGAAATTTCTATTCTGTATTACGGAATCACATAAAATTTTATCTAACCCATATATGAATATGGAATGTATGAAATATATATGAACAGGGGAATAAAGAGAATTTTAGACTCAAATTGGAATTTCCAACAAATACAACTAGAAAGGAATTCAAAAATTCCACTTAACTTATTAAGTTAGACTTATGAAGTTTTGTATAGAATAACAAAAGAAAAGGCAATTCCATTTCTACCATTATTATGTTATGATATTACATGTTTTACATATTCCAATAGGATTCGATACCAGTAAAATAAATGATCCGGATTTGATCTCTTCGATAAGATAAAGACCCAATAATCAGAAACAATATTAAAGTAGATTCTTTATAGCACTTAGCCTTAATTTCGTGAATTTCTTTTTTTAGTTTTAGTTAAAAAAAAAGAGGGTTCACGCAGAAGAGATATAGATATTTTTTTTTCTAAGAGGTTGTTATAATACGATTGAAGCGCGGAAGAGGGCTTTATGAAACATACACAACACAGATAGAAGGATAGTTATTTATATATATGTCTATGTCTCCCCTGTTATTGCAGTTCGATTCTGGACAGCGTCGTGCTCTGGTAAAACCTCATAGAAAATCGATTCTATCCGATTAGATATTCGCATAAGAATTTCGGTTCTGGCTGGGGTTGACATATTTGTAATTCGATGTTATAATAGAATATGAACATCGAGAAGAGAAGAATTTCGGTTCTGGCTGGGGTTGACATATTTGTAAAAAGACAATTCATTCATTTTTATGATATTTCGTAATATTAATTATTTAAAGGAAACTCGAGCCCTTAATGCTTTGGGTTTTACATTAGTTATAGGAGATTAAAAATGCCTATTGGAATTCCAAAAATACCCGAAATACCCGAAATACCCGACGACTTTCGATACTTTCAAGAAGAAGAGGAAGAGGAAGAGACTGGTTGGGTTGACTTATACAATGAACTTTATAAAAAGAAACAACTTTTTTTGTTTCAAGAAGTTAATAACGAGATAACGAATCAACTTGTCAATCTGATGCTACATCTCGATACAGACGATGTCAGCAAAGATTTTTATCTTTATATAAACTCTCCCGGGGGATGGATACTCCCAGGTATGAGTCTTTATAATACTATGGCGACAGTGGAGTCGAATGTACGAACAGTATGCATCGGACAGGCCGCTTCAATGGCATCGTTTCTCCTGACCGCGGGAGAGCCTGGCAAACGTTTAGCATTCCCTCACGCTGAGATAATGATGCATCAACCGCATGGTCATTTTTCGGAGGAAGACGACGACGACAATGACAACAACGATGATAAGGATGACAACAACGACGACATGATCAACATCAACTATTTGAGGGAAATGAAAGAACTAATGACCATTGAGCAAGACATCGCCAGCATTTATGCACTAAGAACGGGTAAATCTTTAGACGTCATAATCAAAGACCTGCAAAGCGATTCTTTTATGTCACCAACAGAAGCCAAAGATTATGGAATTGTTGATTATGTAGCAAGGCGGGAGCGCTGATCTTGTAGGAGTTACCTTGTAGGAGTTACATAAAAAATAACTGGAATTTCATACAAATCATGGTTGGGGTTGTTTCATATTTTATATTAACATTCTATTCTATTAATTTGAATAGAATGTTAATATAGAAATAATCCCGAATCCTCCGGATAATCATCCGGTTAGGAGCGACCTAAACCAACCCATTATGCATATGATTCATCATGCCAACTGTTAAACAACTTATTAGAAAGGCAAGACAGCCAATCAGAAATGTCAACAAAACCCCCGCTCTTAGAGGGTGTCCTCAGCGCCGAGGAATATGTACTCGGGTGTATGTGCGACTCGTTCGGATTGTGGATTGGAACAAAAGAAAGGAAATGGATTTTCCACTATTCGCGATCAATACCTATCAATAGGATAGAATGGTAAAAACCCCTTCACTATCTAATATCTAAAACACTATCTAAAAAAAAAGATCTACCATATCCTTTTATTGTGTATCAAATTTATGGTTTCTATTAGTGAAAATTCAATCATCTCAATTTTCAAATTAAATTGTGAAAGAATTCCCCATTGGTAGCAAATGATTAGCCGTTAAGCAGGGGAAATCTTAGCTTAGGAAAAGGCCGAAAATTTATGCCTCTACTCTTGCAAGAACGGACTAACAGGGTCAGCTAATCAGCTAATCTTCATAATTAAATACCGTTACTGTATAGATAGATCTCGTTGTGAAAGACCTATTACTGGATAATGGATAATTTCCGGGTAGAGCCAAAAAAGTGTGAACTGTACAAGTTAACAATAGCATCGATTTAATGATTTTTAAAGGAAAAAAAGAGAGGGCTCCGGTGTATAGGGAAGACCTCACCGTTTAAGAAATAACCATAGAAACGAAGGAACCCACTATTTCTTTATCCATTTGTATTTACTACTTATTGTTATTTATTATGTTATGTTTTTGTTTGATACTAGGTATTAATACAATTTCTTATTTCAAGGCGAAATGTCTAAAAAAAAAAAAGAAAAAATCGTGGCTAGGAAGGTTAGAGTAGCAAAAGCTGTTGGAATTCTTATTTTATACATTGGAAGAATCTGTTTTGTTATTCTAGAAAAGTGGAAGGGAATAAAATAACTGAAAAAAAAAAAGAACTCAATGAATTATTCATCAAAATTTCGTTTATTCAATGACCCGAATTAGACGAGGATTTATAGCTCACAAGCGTAGAACAAAAATGTGTTTTTTCACATCAGGTTTTCGAGGGACTCATTCAAACCTTACTCGAACGATTATTCACCAAAAAATGAGAGCTTTCGTCTCGGCCCATCGGGATAGAGATAGACAAAAAAGAAATTTGCGCCGTTTGTAGATCACGCGTATAAATGCAGTAATTCGCGAAAATACGGGATTCTATAGTTATAGGAGATTAATAAACAAGCTGTACAGAGGACAGTTGCTTCTTTTCTTAATCGTAAAATCCTTGCACAACTAGCTATAGCTATATTAAATAAGAATTGTCTTTCTATCATTTCTAATGACATCCTAAAATAAGGAGATTGGAAGGAATCCTTCGGAATATTTTCCATAGAATTCCTTGGAGTCGGAGAATGAATTCCGAGAAGGTAGAATAGAAATGAGTATGATAAAATATGATGATAATATGATCAAAAACATTCAATAAAAAAAGAGTTTTTCTTCTTCCAAAATTCGTTTTTTTTTACACCACAACAATAAAATCTGGATTCTCGGATTTTTCGAACAAAACCTCAATTGCCGTTTGAGTTGGAATTGCAATTTGTATTTGATTTTTTTTTTGTATCTCTATTCCATTGATTTTTTGTATTTCTGGCTCTAAGATCGGCAGGCCCATGGGCCAATTTGCCTTTTTCCAATTTGCCTTTTTCCAATTTTCTTTCATTATTTTCATTATTAAGAAAGGGTAATAAAGATAAAATACGAGCTTGTTTTATAGCAAGAGTAATTAATCGTTGTTGTTTTAAAGTCAATCTATTCACCCGTCTAGATAATATTTTTCCTTGTTCACTAATAAATCGACTAATGAAACTTACATTTGTGTAATCAATTCGATCCCCCGTTTGGATCGGGGGCAAACGCCTACGAAAAGACCGCTTGGGCTTAAGAAAAAGTCGCTTGGATTTATCCATGGTTTGTTTCTCCCTTATTGTTTTATTTCGAAAATTCGATTTCGTTCGACCAGATCGGCTAATGATAATTATTTAGAATTAAGAAATCCAATTTTGATTGTTTCTATTTTTATATTTAAATATGTATTAACATATGATATATTAATATTTCATTTTTCTTCTTCTTTTGTATTTGTAAAGGTGACATCGATTCCATCTATTCCTTTATCTCTCCATGAATTGTATGTTTGTAACAATAGGGACAGAATTTTCTCAATTCCAATCGACTGGGCGTATTGTGTCGATTCTTTTGAGTAATATATCTGGAAATGCCTGTTGACTTCTTATTAACGCTGTTTCGAAGACAACTGTTACATTCCAAAATAACCCGTACTCGGGCATCTTTATCTTTACCCTTGGCCATGATGAACCTCCTTTTGGTTTTTTTTATTCACTCAACTCTTTTCTTTGATTTTCCGATCCGAAACGACGAAGAAAGGGACAAAAAAATAGAAGTGGCTAACTCGAAATTATGAGAGATTTTGTTGCAACCAATATAGTCAAAATAAGTACTACAGCGATCTTAAATTAGATTATACCTTAAATTAGATTATACTAAGTATATCTAAGTGAATGTATAGAATAAAGTGAAATGCAGGGAGTGTACAACTAACTAAATGCACTTTTTTCTACACGACGAAATACATGTCCATGTCTAATTTACATTAGAAGTTTCGATTCAAATTGCAGTACAATATTTGCATTTTAGTTAAACATCTTGTATGATACTGTTGCCCAAACCACATTTGCACTTCTGTTCTCTTAATTTAATTGAAGGTAATTTACTTTAAGCCCGCCCCCAAGTTACGAGGTTCACTGAGGGGATAATTCACTTTTATTCTTTTTCTTTTCGAACTTATTCGAATAAAAAAAGAGGGGAGGTAGTATTCACAGATATTTCATTGTATCTCTAATCTTCCTCACCCCCCGTGTTAATAACTAGAATGAAAAAAAGGGGAATGTCAACGCATCCGGGAAAAAACGATTGATCTCTATTAACAGACCCGCTAAAGAACTGAACCATAGGGTACTTATTACTGGCGCCACGGATAGATATGTTTTTAGATTTCGCATTTAAAATCCTCCTTCTTTATTAGAATTGTAATAAAGAATTTGTATTGTAATACATAATGATAATACATATATGATTCGGTTTATATGTGATTAAAGGCCACTTTTTTTTGTTTTGTACGCGAAACTCCTAATTCAATTAGAAATCCGCAAGGATTTGATAGATAAGATTTTGCTTTTCTTTTTTAAATTATTAATTAAAAGAATAAAATACACCCCTTTCCGCCCAAGCATTTGCCAAATTTATGGCGAGTTTTCCATTTTATTTTTCCACATGTCTAGAAGTTCATTATTATTATATGTTATATGATATGAGATGAAGAAATGACAAGATAAGTTGGGTATCTCAATCAATAAAGAAAATGAAATGCGTATATAGAAAACAATTCGGGGATTCTCTACAATGACATTGTAGGCCAATTGAAAGGGATGTAGCGCAGCTTGGTAGCGCGTTTGTTTTGGGTACAAAATGTCGCAGGTTCAAATCCTGTCATCCCTACCTATTCTTTTTGTTTCACTTCTGAGTAATAATAAAGGGTCAATTGAAATCAATTCAAATTGGACATACCTAATCTTTAATTTATATCATATCTTATATGATAATATTGATAACGTAGGCATTGAAGACGTGGTGGAGTTAAAAAAAAAAAAGAATATTTTTCCGTACAGTCTTCTTTTTTGTGATAAGAAAAGCGCTCTTAGTTCAGTTTGGTAGAACGTGGGTCTCCAAAACCCAATGTCGTAGGTTCAAATCCTACAGAGCGTGATTCTGTTATTGTTTTGGTAAGTCAAAAATTTTTCGGAAAAAAGAGAACAGCAATCTGAATTTGACCTCCTACTTTCTTTAATTCACAGGAGGT